TTACTCCCCCTCCAAGAACTGTATATGAGAATTTCATCTCGTACAGCTCAAACAAAAAAAAGACCCAAAGACGGATTGAAATGGATATGAAATATAAAGTTTTAAACTTTTCTCTCATTCAATATTATTTAAAGATATGAAAGAGTCAAAACGCGAAAGCTCTTCTTTGTGGTTAAATGCCAAAAAATCAAGTCAGCTCGTTCGTCTTTATGTTGTGTTGATCGTTACAGGCCTCTTGAATCTTCTAGATTACCTATCTTTATTTGTCTTTTTTTTGTTTTTTATGGAACGGGAATGCGGATTTTTTCTTGTTTTCTTTATTATTGATAGTAATTCTCTTGTTAAGACCCTACTTAAACTAATCAATTGAAACCTCAGATTCATACGAGAACCACGATAATTCAATGAAACCTTCAAAGTCCAAAGTTCACTGAGTGAGAACCGTTGGATCATCACTTATTCAATCAAAAAATAGCTATACTGACTAAAAACATAAAATACAAAGAAGCGCTTGTCCTTTGATCCAAATAAGAGTTTATTAAAAGTATAAAAATATTTTGATTTATTAAAGTTTATAAGATAGAACGGAAAGAAGTCCGGCTACGAGGTCTGAGTATTAAGTATGAATCATAGTTCGAATGCTTTGTGATCTATTTGATCTATTTCGTGCTCCAGATACTCGAATGAATATCCGACGAAGTAAAACCATCTTGATAAAGATGACAGACCCCACTCTCTGTACTATCCATACCATAAGGGTCAATTCTAACAAGTCACACACTCATATTCCGGAAATATACAATTCAGAAAAAGATTTCGCGGTCGAACTACCAAAGGAGAATAGGCTTAAATTTTTAGACCTACATAATTTACTTTTTTATATCGAACTAAAAGCTAGGACTTCAAGATTCTTCTCAGTTTAATTCACTGAAATTCCATCCAGTAGAACAGAAGAATTATAAATCTCCAAAATAATAGATAGGAATATCGCAAATAGAGCTATTGCAACACCCATCAAAGGGGTCGTTCCCCATCCAGGAGCTACTTTACCATATTCGGAATTCAATGGTTTCAATAACTTCCCTACAGTAGTGCTTCTTGGACCTGATCTAGAACTATCTTCAACAGTTTGTGTAGCCATAAATCTTATTTTGTATTCATTATGATCTGTTGACTTTGTATACCATTCCGTTGTAAATAAACGATCTTATCATAGATCCATTGTGGTCTTTCAATTCTATAATAATGGAAACAGCAACCCTAGTCGCCATATTTATATCTGGGTTACTTGTAAGTTTTACTGGGTATGCTCTATATACTGCCTTTGGGCAACCCTCTCAACAACTAAGAGATCCATTCGAGGAACACGGGGACTAGTTGACGTAATCAGCCTCCAAATATTTGGAGGCTGATTACGTCAATGAAGATAATGAAAAATTATTTCATTTTTTAGTTGAAATTGTAGGTGGTTCCCGAAAAAAAATAGCGAAAAAAATTATCCCTAAAGTCGATACTAAGAGAAATGTATAAACCAATGCTTCCATAAATTTGATTGTGGTTTACAATTATAGCTTTCATACCTGTTTTGTTTACTTGGGAGTATCCCTACGGATAAAGAAAGAGCAAAAGAAACGGCAGCAATTTAAATCAAGATTTCTACAGTACCCTACCTATTAAATAAAATCGCAAACAGAAACTATAAGAAAAAAAGCAATGTTGCATCAGACTGTTTGTCTTTTTGTAGTTGGATCTCCAAGTTTTTGGAATGCCCCAAATTCTACTTGAGCATCCAAATCTGGATCAATACCAGCAAAAACATCTCTGAAAAGGGTTCTAGAACCATGCCAAATGTGTCCAAAGAAGAAAAGTAGAGCAAACGAAGCATGCCCAAAAGTAAACCACCCTCTTGGACTGCTACGAAAAACACCATCGGATTTCAAAGTAGCACGATCTAATTCAAAAATCTCACCCAATTGAGCCCGTCTAGCATATTTTTTCACAGTTGCGGGATCACTATAACTAACTCCATTGAGTTCACCACCATAAAACTCAACAGTTACACCTACTTGTTCGACACTATATTTAGACTCTGCCCTTCTAAATGGGACGTCGGCTCTAACAATTCCGTCTCCGTCTACCAAAACAACCGGAAAAGTTTCAAAAAAAGTAGGCATACGGCGTACAAAAAGTTCACGCCCTTCTTTATTTCTAAAGACGGGGTGTCCTAGCCATCCAACAGCTATTCCATCCCCATTGTCCATTGAACCCGCTCGGAATAATCCCCCCTTTGCTGGATTATTACCAATATAATCATAAAAAGCTAATTTTTCAGGAATTTTAGCCCAAGCTTCTGATAAACTTTGATTTTCAGCTAGTCCAGCACTAACTCTTCGATATATTTCTTGTTGAAAGTATCCCTGATCCCATTGATAACGAGTAGGACCAAATAATTCGATGGGAGTAGTTGCAGAACCATACCACATAGTTCCAGCAACAACAAAAGCTGCAAAAAAGACAGCAGCAATACTACTGGAAAGGACGGTTTCAATATTACCCATACGTAATCCTTTGTATAGACGTTGAGGTGGACGAACACTAAGATGGAATAAGCCCGCTAATATACCCAACGTCCCTGCTGCAATATGATGAGAGGCTATTCCTCCCGGAACAAAAGGGTCAAAACCCTCCACGCCCCACGCCGGATTTACGGGTTGGACCTTTCCGGTTAGTCCATAAGGGTCGGATACCCATATTCCAGGACCAAATAATCCTGTTACATGAAATGCGCCAAAACCAAAGCAAGCCACTCCTGAAAGAAATAAATGAATTCCAAAAATCTTAGGCAAATCCAAAGAAGGTTTTCCTGTACGTTCATCACAAAAAATTTCTAGATCCCAATATACCCAATGCCAAATAGCTGCCAAGAAGCATAAGCCAGAAAACACGATATGTGCTGCGGCTACCCCTTCGTAACTCCAAAGACCCGGGTTCGTTATAGTCCCTCCTGTAATATTCCAACCGCCCCATGAGTTGGTTATTCCTAAACGAGTCATGAAAGGTATAACGAACATACCTTGTCTCCACATTGGATCAAGAACAGGGTCGGAGGGATCAAAAACAGCTAATTCATATAGAGCCATCGAACCGGCCCAACCAGCAACCAGAGCGGTATGCATTATATGAACAGAAAGCAAACGACCGGGATCATTCAATACAACAGTATGAACACGATACCAAGGCAAACCCATGGAAATACCCCTTTATCAACGAAAAATAGACACTATGTAACTTTATTGCATTGGAAAAAACTATGCTACGGACCCCCCTTTTTAGGTAATTTTTTCGGAGAAAGGATTAATATTTGTTCTATTCTGTTAGTAATAATGGAACAATTCGATTCATAGGAAAAAAGGGAAGCGGATCTATTCTATATCCGATAAGTACCAATACGCAATGGGGGTGAATCCTATTTTATATGAACCAAGATAGCTATTGTTGTTCATCATTCAGAATCCCGTTCGTAAAAAATTGCCTTTATTTTTTTTCATTCTCTCTTACTTTATTTTATATTTTATTTTAGCTTATTCAACTTAATGTATTAAATATTATTAATTTAAATATGATTAATAATAAAGTAGGAAAAAAAGGATAAGATAATATTATTAAAAAATGAAACCCCAGTCTTACGTTTCCACATCAAAGTGAAATAGAGAACTTCATTCTCTTTTTTTTCATTTCATGCCTATTGGCGTTCCAAAAGTACCTTTTCGAAGTCCTGGAGAAGGAGATACATCTTGGGTTGACATATAGTGCGACTTGTCAGATATATTGGGCTGTATGGGATTTTCCCATTTTCTCCCTCGATCGAGATATCCTCTGTTTCGCCCAAAAAGATTGATTTAATTATCAAAAATTTGTAACGCGAAGCGCAAAAAATAAAGTGGAATTAAATGTAGGGAGTATTTAGATTGATATTAGATTATCAAAATTTTTTATGGTTTACGTGATCGGACTAATAAAATGAAGTATCCAGGCTCCGTTTAGCAAAAACCCAATTGATAATTAATATATAATATTTTTATAATTACTACTTGTTATGATATGCAAAATTATTTACAAAATTTATATTAAAAAATACAAAAAATTTAAACTGGGTGATCTAAAACTGTTGATCAAATCAAAAAATATAATTCAAAATAAAATTTAGTAACTATTTGACAGAAGACATGTGAAAGAAATGAATTGAAAAAAAGGAGTAGTAAAAAAAAAGACGCGGTATTTGGTTCATTTGTCCTATATGTGCAAATAAAAATCGGGCAAATTTTTCCTTTTACTCGGGGTAGAGCATAAACCTAAAAAATGGAATAAATAAAGTAAGAAGCCCGTTCAGGAACAAGAAAAAACCATCGCCATTTCAACTGAATCTCGATGAAAAAAAAATATCAATGAATCAAGTTAGTCTGACAGGCTTAATCAATCGTTTTATTTTTATTATAGGATTATAATATCTAATAAAAGGGTCAAAAGCGTCTTTTTTCTTTTACTTTTCAAAAGGGAGCAAGCCCTTCCCTTAAAAGTTAGAAAAAAAAGCCTTCTATGAAAAAAAGGGGGTTGGAATCGACACATTGATTTTTTCACAATTTTTTTTGAACCGTATGCATCAAAAGGTGCCTGTACGGCTCCTAAGGAATAAAATTTTATCCTAGTCAACCGACTTTATCGAGAAAGATTATTTTTTTTAGGCCAAGAAGTTGATACCGAAATCTCGAATCAACTTATTAGTCTTATGATATATCTCAGTATAGAAAAGGATACCAAAGATCTTTATTTGTTTATAAACTCTCCTGGCGGATGGGTAATCTCTGGAATGGCTATTTATGATACTATGCAATTTGTGCGACCCGATGTACAGACAATATGCATGGGATTGGCCGCTTCAATAGCATCCTTTATCCTAGTCGGAGGGGCAATTACCAAACGTATAGCATTCCCTCACGCTTGGCGCCAATGAGTTTTTTTTTAGAGAAAAATACTATGCCTTCGCCACCGGAAATATGAATTAGTTAAGTAATAATAGCATGGCACTTTGAATTCGATATGAAATTTTTGAGATAAAAAAAATAAAATTAGATTATATATTGAAAGAGTAGTATGAGATAAGGAAGGGGTTTTTCAAATGATATCTTACCTATTCGGGCACATCTCAGCGTCACAAACTTTGTTTTCACACCGGAAGCTTATTTACAAGATTTATATTATTTACAAGATTTATATTAAAAAAGACACTTTGGGATTGCTGAATCATAGACGAATAAAAAAAAACGATATATAAAGCAACGGAACCATCATAGTATTTTTTTAACTCCTACAAAAAAAGAAGGATGGTAATTGGATCATTTATGGATCTGCGTATAATACAACCTATATCTTGTTTTCGTTCGCCGAAAATAAAGGTCAAAAAAACGTAAATTCCATTGTGGAGCCGTATGCAATGCACAAAAAAAGCCTGTACGGTTTTTAAAATTTCTCTGCTTTTTTTGTTATCTCGCCTCGTTCTGCGAAATATAAGAACCTTTTTTATTATATCATCAGGGTAATGATCCATCAACCCGCTAGTTCGTTTTATGAGGCACAAACGGGAGAATTTATCTTGGAAGCGGAAGAACTACTAAAACTTCGCGAAACCATCACAAGGGTTTATGTACAAAGAACGGGCAAACCTATATGGGTTGTATCCGAAGACATGGAAAGGGATGTTTTTATGTCAGCAACAGAAGCCCAAGCTCATGGAATTGTTGATCTTGTAGCGGTTCAATAAAAAAAAGGAGCGATTTCATGCAAATCTACAATTTATAATTTTATATCTTTTTAGATTAAAGGTGTAGTTTCATATTCTCTTCAATATATTTTTTTTATATTGAAGAGAACCTTGAAGAGAAGTAATTCAGAATTAGCCGGTTAGAACCAATCTAAACCAGCCCATTATTTTTATGATTCCGTATGCCAACCATTAAACAACTTATTAGAAATACAAGACAGCCAATCCGAAATGTCACGAAATCCCCAGCGCTTCGGGGATGCCCTCAGCGACGAGGAACATGTACTCGGGTGTATGTGCGACTCGTTTAGATCGTAGACTGAGACACAAAAAGTAAATTATTTTTTAAATATCAAGGATCAGTACCTTATGAATAAAATATAATGTAGGAACTCGATTCATTATTTAAAAAAGCTAGATCGCTCATATCTTACTATTGTGTCTGAAACTTATGGTTTACATTGGTGCAAATCCAATCAACTCCATTTTTTTAGAAAACCCCCAGTGATAACAAATGGTTATCCATTAAGCGGGGGAAATTACTTTTTTATTAAAAAGATTCCACTCTTGAAAGAAAAGAACGGACTAACAGGGTAAACGACCAAATCAATTTTTAAAATGAAATACCGTTACTGTATAAAGTGGATCTCATTGTGAAAGACCTATTACTGGAATATTCATGGGGTAGAGCCAAAGAATGTGAATTGTACAAGTTACCAATAGTATTGATTAATTAAAAGAAGGAGCTCCGGTGTATAGAGAGGACCTCACCGTTTTAGAAGTAACCATATAAACGATGGAACCCACTATTTATCCATTTATATTTACTACTTTTTGTTTTTGTAGTTATTATATTTTTTATATTAAGTATCAAGGCTATTTCTCCTTTCAAAGCAAAGTACCTAGCAAAAAATAGTGGTGGGGAAGGTTAGAGTAGCAAAAGCCATTGGAATTTTTTTTTATACATTGGAATAATTCGTGTGGTTATTAATAGACTAGTAAAAGGGAAAAGAATAACTAAAAAAGAATTAGTTATTCATCAAAGTTTGATTTATTCAATGACTAGAATTAAACGCGGATATATAGCTCGGAGGCGCAGAACAAAACTTCGTTTATTTGCATCCAGCTTTCGAGGGGCTCATTCACGACTTACACGAACTATGACTCAACAGAGAATAAGAGCTTTAGTTTCGGCTCATCGGGATAGGGGTAAAAGAAAAAGGGATTTTCGGCGTTTATGGATCACTCGAATAAATGCCGTAATTCACGAAACGGGGGTATTCTATAGTTATAACCGATTCATACACAATCTGTACAAGAAGCAATTACTTCTTAATCGGAAAATACTTGCACAAATAGCTCTATTAAATAGGAGTTGTCTTTATACGATTTCGAATGAGATAAAAAAATAAGGGGGTTGGAGGAAACCCACTAAAATATTTTAAATAGAGTTCTAAGGAGAATGAGCTCGGGAAGATAGAGTAGAAATTAGTATTATAAAAAACAAAACGAGGGTATATAGTCGCTAAAAAAAAGAGTTTTTCTTTTTTTTTTTTTTTTACGATTCTTTTTTTTTTTTTATGACAGACACAGACGTAACAATCAAATTTTGATTCTTGATTGGATTTTTCGAACAAAATATTAATCTCTTTTTTAATTCCTTCAGTTTGGAATTGTTATTCAATTGAAGAATAAGTCTATTTTTTTCTGGTTCTAAGGCTAGTAGTTCTAGGGGTCGACTCACTTCTTTCAAATTGTTTCTGATTATTAAGAAAAGGTAGCAAAGATAAAATACGAGCTTGTTTTATAGCAATAGTAATTAATCGTTGTTGTTTTAAAGTCACTCTATTCACCCGTCTAGATAATATTTTTCCTTGTTCACTAATAAATCGACTAATTAAACTCATGTTTCTATAATCAATTCGATCCCCCGATTGGATCGGGGGCAAACGCCTACGAAAAGATCGCTTGGATTTAGTAAAAAGTCGCTTAGATTTATTCATAATTTTTTTATTCCTTATCTCTAAAATCCTATTTTGATCGGATCAAAATAAAACGATTTCTATTTATATTCTATATAGGATAGAGTTTCTATATAGAATTAAGAATATAGGATTAGATTTATTTCTATTTATTTATTTGTTTATATTTATATATATATGTAATATATATATAAATACTATCATTATTCCTGTTCTTAAAATAACAGTTGACATACAAGCACTCAATTTTATCTATTTCTTTATTTCCCCGTGAATTGTATGTTTATAACAATAGGGACAGAATTTTCTCAATTCCAATCGACTAGGGGTGTTATGCCGATTCTTTTGAGTAATATATCTGGAAATTCCCGCCGATTCTTTCTTAATATCATTTCGAACACAACAGGTACATTCCAAAATAATTGTTACTCGAACATCTTTACCCTTGGCCATGAAACCTCCTTTGGATTTATGATTCACCCCAATCTTATATTTTATTTTTAGGATCCAGAAAGAACAAGAACCAAAAAAATAGAAGCTGTTAACTAAAAAAAAATTAGGAAATATTTTGTTGCAATGAATATTATTTAGTAATAAAAAAAAAAATAAAATAATAAGCAATACAATGATTTTTTGAAAACTATATTTAAAATCTTTGTACAGTATTTTTTTAAGTATCTCGTAGGATACTATTTCCCTAGCAACACCTTTTTTCGTTCTATTAATAAATCCTGAACCCACGTTTTTATGACCTTTCGCCCCCACTTTTTTTTCTATTTTTTTTTAGAATGAATTAGAAAAAGGGTGGGGGGGGGGGATAATTAGTCCCAGATCGTTGATTGTATCTCTAATTTTTTTCACCCTTTCTGATGTTAATAACTAGAATTAAAAAAAGGGAAATGTTAATGCATCTGGAAATAAACGATTAATCTCTATTAATAAACCTGCTAATGAAACGAACCATAGAGTACTTAGTACCGGCGCTACGGAAAGATATGTTTTTAGATCTCGCATTTGAAATCCTCCTTCTTTCTTCTTTAATTGTATTACATTATATATTATTTATATTGTATTACATTATATATTATATAGTAATATATATAACTACAGATGTACATGTAGTTAAGAAGTTCTTGTATATGTAACCCCCCCATTTTCAAAATTAGAATTGAAATATTGTCTACTAGAACTATCTTATAGATTCCGTTTTCAAATGGAAAGGCCTTTTATGTAAAACTTAAATTGATAGAATTTTCGTAAAAAAGGTAAATTTTTAATTATATGTTTGTTATCTGATATGAGACAAAAAAAATAAGAAATTAATTTGATATAACAATAAAAAAGAAGAAGGATGTGGAAAACAAGGCAGGAATTCTCTACAATGACACTGTAAACCAATTGAAAGGGATGTAGCGCAGCTTGGTAGCGCGTTTGTTTTGGGTACAAAATGTCACGGGTTCAAATCCTGTCATCCCTACCTAATTACTGCTCTTCTGAGCAGTAACGAGGGATCTATTTTAGATCTATCTTTTTTTAATAAAATAGGACATACATATAATTCTGAAATTTATGATATACTATATCATAGTATATACGTACAAAATCTATTCGGGTTAAAGAATGTCCTCTTTATAGTTTATAGCCTTTTCGTTTTTTAGAAAAAACAAGAAAAGCGCTCTTAGTTCAGTTCGGTAGAACGTGGGTCTCCAAAACCCAATGTCGTAGGTTCAAATCCTACAGAGCGTGATTTCATTCTTGTTTATTAGATTGTGTCAAAATTCCAATGTTCGCAAAAAATTGAGCAGCAATATGAATTAGACCTCCCGCATATGAAAGCAAGAAGGAGGTCAGTAAAAAAGGAGATGTTAATTAATCAAAAGTCCAACTGATCACCACGCCTGTATTGTAAATAAGCCGTTACGAATAATCCAGCCAAAGTAATAGGAATTAGACCTAAGACGATTCCAAATAAAAAAACTTCAATCATTTAAATTTTCTTTTATTTTCATTTTTTAAAGGGAGAAAAGAGAGGTACTAGCTATTCCTAGCTCTTAATCTGTATTGCCGATGAATCTCAATGACCAAAATTGGGTAATTAACCTGGTAGGGAACTATCGAACATATGAAATACCACAGAACTCCTTTTTATAAAAAAATCTTCATTTAATTAATTTCAAATAAGTCGTATTTTGCTTAGACC